TATATATATACTTAGATACTTAGATTTATACTAATTAAACTTTGAATTCTAATATATTATTAATTATAATTATTTAATTATTAATAAGATAAGATATCTTTATAAATAATAACAGGTACAAATAGTAAATTGAGGTATCCTTTATATGACAACTTTCGACTTTCCCTCTGTTTTGGTGCCTTTAGTAGGCTTAGTATTTCCGGCAATGGCAATGGCTTCTTTATTTCTTCATGTTCAAAAAAATAAGACTGTTTAGATCTGATGGGCCCAACTCTCATCCATTTTTTTTCAAAACTAAGACTTGTATCATAACGCAGATACCTATTTATTGTAAGAAGGTATAACATGCGGCGCTTCCGTCGAAAGGAGCTCTTTGACCTGTAGAAAGATGATATGGGGTAAAAGAATTATATCTATTTGAAAAAATCTCAGGATCGCCGGATGGCTGAACTGTAAAATCGGTACATCTATATATATATATCGATGGGATCATACGAAGGTTTTTATTTTAGATCTAACCAACTTGATAAATTACTCTTAAAGGTTTACATCAAACTAAGTACTAGTTGATGAGAGTTACTTCGGAAACAAAAAGAGTAAAGTCTAGGGTATTTTCTCAATTCCAATAAAACGAAACCGGATCAAGTATGAGTTGTCGATCAGAACATATATGGATACAACCTATAACGGGGTCGCGAAAAACAAGTAATTTATGCTGGGCCATTATCCTTTTTTTAGGTTCATTAGGATTCTTATTGGTTGGAACTTCCAGTTATCTTGGGAGAAACTTGATATCTTTATTTCCGTCTCAGCAAATCCTTTTTTTTCCACAAGGGATTGTGATGTCTTTCTATGGGATCGCGGGTCTCTTTATTAGCTCCTATTTGTGGTGCACAATTTCGTGGAATGTAGGGGGTGGTTATGATCGATTCGATAGAAAAGAAGGAATGGTATGTATTTTTCGTTGGGGATTCCCTGGAAAAAATCGTCGCATCTTCCTCCGATTCCTTATAAAGGATATTCAGTCCGTCAGAATAGAAGTTAAAGAGGGTATTTATGCTCGCCGTGTACTTTATATGGATATCAGAGGCCAGGGGGCCATTCCCTTGACTCGTACTGATGAGAATGTTACTCCACGGGAAATCGAACAAAAAGCTGCCGAATTGGCCTATTTCTTGCGTGTACCGATTGAAGTATTTTGAGAAATGAGCTGAGAGAATGAATGCTTTCTCAGCAGGAAGGAAAAACTAAAGAATCCCCCTTTTCTATACCATAACTTAACTGAAGTTTCTTCATAACGCTCATTCTAGTCAAAGAAGACGTATACGTAACGTAACAACCACAAAACAAAACTATTTTTGTGGTCTTTTATGTGTATGGAAATCTACACAACTTAATTCAATAACAAAAAAATAAGTAACAAATCGAAAAAATGGATTCATCCTTTCTATTTTATATCAAAGCATTTCGAAATACATAAATTTTTTTATTCCGGACTCTGAGTAGTCAGTGAAAATTTTTAAAAATAAAAATATAAGATATTTTGATATAATGGTAGAAAAGAATATTCATTACTTAAATAAAGCGGTTCTTTCAGGCAGTCATCGATTCGTCGAAAGGGGGATACTTGCTTCGAATTTAACCAATTACTATATCTGGAAACAATATAATATTTTTTTGTTAATTCTTTGAATTCTAAGTGGATTCTTAATCTATTTCTGTATTCTTTCTACATTAAAAGACTAACTCCGAAATCACAAATAAAAAAAAGTGAATAGATTAATAATTAATAAGTTCGATACTTTGTAATAGAACTCATGCATGAGAGAAATATTGGATGGCGTAGAGTCAACTAATGAGGTCGGTTCATTAAAATTAAAAATTAATAGATGAAATGAAAAAATGTCAAAAAAGAAAGCATTCACCCCTCTTTTATATCTTGCATCTATAGTATTTTTGCCCTGGTGGATTTCTCTCTCATTTAATAAAAGTCTGGAATCTTGGGTTACTTATTGGTGGAATACTAGGCAATCTGAAATTTTTTTGAATGATATTCAAGAAAAGAATATTATAAAAAATTTCATAGAATTGGAAGAAATCCTTCTTTTGGAGGAAATGATCAAGGAATACTCGGAGACACATCTACAAAACCTTCGTATAGGAATCCACAAAGAAACGCTCCAATTAATCAAGATACACAATGAGGATCATATTCATACGATTTTGCACTTCTCGACAAATATAATATGTTTCGTTATTCTAAGCGGTTATTCTATTTTGGGTAATGAAGAACTTGTTATTCTTAACTCTTGGGCTCAGGAATTCCTATATAACTTAAGTGACACAATAAAAGCTTTTTCTATTCTTTTATTAACAGATTTATGTATCGGATTCCATTCGCCCCATGGTTGGGAACTAATGATTGGCTTTGTCTACAAAGATTTTGGATTTGCTCATAATGATCAAATTATATCTGGTCTTGTTTCTACTTTTCCAGTCA